GTAGTGAAAACAAGAATGCCAGTATAATAACTAGCACGAATGGTAGTGATTTAACTTCAAGTTCTGGTAGTGATTTAACTTCAAGCTCTAATGATCTCGAGGTAACTCAAAAATACAGGCATTTGTGGGTTCAATGCGAAAATTGTTATGGATTAAATTATAAGAAATTTTTTAAGCCAAAAATGTATATTTGTGAACAATGTGGATATCATTTGAAAATGAGTAGTTCAGATAGAATCGAGCTTTCGATTGATGCAGGTACTTGGGATCCTTTGGATGAAGACATGGTCTCTCTTGATCCCATTGAATTTCATTCAGAGGAGGAACCTTATAAAGAGCGCATTGATTCTTATCAAAGAAAGACAGGATTAACTGAGGCTGTTCAAACAGGCACAGGTCAACTAAACGGTATTCCTATAGCAATTGGGGTTATGGATTTTCAGTTTATGGGGGGTAGTATGGGATCCGTAGTAGGCGAGAAAATCACCCGGTTGGTCGAGTATGCTACCAATAAATTTCTACCTCTTATTCTAGTATGTGCTTCCGGAGGCGCACGGATGCAAGAAGGAAGTTTGAGTTTGATGCAAATGGCTAAAATATCTTCGGCTTTATATGATTATCAATCAAATAAAAAGTTATTCTATATATCAATCCTTACATCTCCTACTACTGGTGGGGTGACGGCTAGTTTTGGTATGTTGGGGGATATCATTATTGCTGAACCCAATGCCTACATTGCATTTGCGGGTAAACGGGTAATTGAACAAACATTGAATAAGACAGTACCTGAAGGTTCACAAGCGGCTGAATATTTATTCCATAAGGGCTTATTCGATACAATCGTACCACGTAATCTTTTAAAAGGCGTTCTGAATGAGTTATTTCAGCTCCACGCTTTCTTTCCTTCGAATAAAAATGAAATCAAGTAGACCTTTAAGGTCAATTATTTTTTTGTGGCGAACAAGCTGTTAGTTTATCAGACATATATTCCATGTAGAAAAATTAAAGTAATAAGTACATTTTTTTAGTTCTACATTCCTTGCACTTATTATATACTCATTTATAGTATAATTATATACGACTTAAAATTAATAACGAATTTTAAAATAGATTTTAAAATATATAATATTAAGAATAACAGGTACAAATATTAAACCGAGGTACCCATTCTATGACAACTCTCAACTTACCATCTATTTTTGTGCCTTTAGTGGGTCTAGTATTTCCGGCAATTGCAATGGCTTCTTTATCTCTTCATGTTCAAAGAAACAAGATTTTTTAAACCCGATGCGACCCAATCTCAGCCATTTTTTTCAAGACGTAGATTAGACATGGATCATAAAATGGATATCCATTTAGTAGAATATCGTATAAGATGTGCCTTCTTCCGAACATGAATTAAATGTAAATGAAAGAGCTCTTATGCATGTGGACTATGTTATATGTTTAAAATAATTATAGCTATTTTAAAATAGATCAGGATCCGCAGATCTCTGGAATGTAAAGTCAATGAAATGCATGTCACTATCTCTATCTATAGGAGATCATATAAAGGGGATACTAGTATTTTACATCTAGCCAATTCGATGAATTATGCCTAAAGGTTCCCATCAGAATAGTGCTAGTTGATGAGAGTTACTTCGAAAAAAAAGAGTAAAGTCAAATTTTTGGGGGGTTATTCTCTCAATTTCAATAAAATGCAACCGGATCTAGTATGAGTTGGCGATCAGAACATATATGGATAGAACTTATAACGGGGTCTCGAAAAACAAGTAATTTCTGCTGGGCCTTTATCCTTTTTTTAGGTTCATTAGGATTCTTGTTGGTTGGAACGTCCAGTTATCTTGGTAGGAATTTGATATCTTTATTTCCGTCTCAGCAAATCATTTTTTTTCCACAAGGGCTCGTCATGTCTTTCTATGGCATCGCAGGTCTCTTTATTAGTTCCTATTTGTGGTGCACAATCTCCTGGAATGTAGGTAGTGGTTATGATCGATTCGATAGAAAGGAAGGAATTGTGTGTATTTTTCGTTGGGGATTTCCTGGACAAAATCGTCGCATCTTCCTTCGATTCCTTATGAAAGATGTTCAGTCCATCAGAATAGAAGTTAAAGAGGGTATTTATGCCCGGCGTGTCCTTTATATGGACATCCGAGGCCAGGGAGCTATTCCCTTGACTCGTACTGATGAGAATTTGACTCCACGAGAAATTGAACAAAAAGCTGCGGAATTAGCCTATTTCTTGCGTGTACCGATTGAAGTATTTTGAAATGAACTGAAAATTATTTCTCATCAGGAGGTAAAAAATAAAAAAAATACTAGCGGCATCTCCTATATCACACTATCCCATTTCGGGATTAGGTCCAATTTTTTTTATTTCTTCATTCGAATTTGAGACGGACTCTTATTCTATTTGGATATTCTTTATATATTCAAGGACTAACCATAACCAATACATCACAAATAAAAAACAGTGAATAGATTCAAAGGAAAGATACCTTGTAATAGAACTCATCTCATTGCTTGATAGAAATATTGGATCGCATAGAGTTTACAAACGAGGTGGGTTCATTAAGAATTCACAGATGAAAAAAATGGAAAAAAAGAAAGCATTCATTCCCCTTCTATATCTTGCATCTATAGTATTTTTGCCTGGGTGTATCTCTCTTTTATTTCATAAAAGTCTAGAATCCTGGGTTACTAATTGGTGGAATACTAGGCAACCCGAAACTTTCTTTAATATCATTCAAGAAAATAGTATTCTAGAACAATTCATAGAATTTGAGGAACTCTTCCTGTTGAACGAAATGATAAAGGAATATCCGGAGCCACATCTACAAAAGCTTAGTATAGGAATACACAAAGAAACAATCCAATTGATCAAGATGCACAATGAAGATCGTATCGATATGATTTTACACTTCTCGACAAATATAATATGTTTCATTATTCTAAGCGGTTATTCTATTCTGGGTAATGAAGAACTTGTTATTCTTAACTCTTGGGTTCAGGAATTCTTATATAACGTAAGCGACACGATCAAAGCTTTTTGTATTCTTTTATTAACGGATTTGTGTATTGGATTCCATTCGCCCCATGGTTGGGAACTAATGCTTAGCTCTATCTACAAAGATTTTGGATTTGCTCATAACGATCAAATTATATCTGGTCTTGTTTCCACTTTTCCAGTCATTTTAGATACAATTTTCAAATATTGGATCTTCCATTATTTAAATCGTGTATCTCCATCACTTGTAGTGATTTATCATTCAATGAATGACTGAAAAATGATTCACTGATATTAATTATTAATCCGATTATAATGTTTGTTCCTTTGTACATAAAGAAGTACATAAAGAAAGCGTTCAAAAAAGTACTTACTCTTTCTATTTCTCCAGAGGATTTCTCTTATATTCGAGTAAACTTATTTCCGTACATAGCAGAATCGTGGATAGGGAACTATACTAGCAACCTACCTAATTTATTGTAGAAATTTTGGGCTCAATGATTGGACCATGCAAACTAGAAATACCTTTTCTTGGACAAAGGAACAGATTACTCGATTCATTTCCGTATCGCTCATGATATATATAATAACTCGGACATACATTTCAAATGCATATCCCATTTTTGCACAACAGGGTTATGAAAATCCAAGAGAAGCGACTGGGCGTATTGTATGTGCCAATTGCCATTTAGCTAATAAGCCCGTGGATATTGAGGTTCCCCAAACGGTACTCCCCGATACTGTATTTGAAGCAGTTGTTCGAATTCCGTATGATATGCAACTAAAACAAGTTCTTGCTAATGGTAAAAAGGGGGGTTTGAATGTGGGGGCTGTTCTTATTTTACCCGAGGGATTTGAATTAGCTCCTCCCGACCGTATTTCTCCCGAGATGAAAGAAAGGATAGGCAATCTGTCTTTTCAGAGCTATCGCCCCACAAAAAAAAATATTATTGTGATAGGTCCTGTTCCTGGTCAGAAATATAGTGAAATAACCTTTCCTATTCTTTCTCCCGACCCCGCTAGTAAAAAGGATGTTCACTTCTTAAAATATCCCATATATGTAGGCGGGAACAGGGGACGGGGACAGATTTATCCTGACGGAAGCAAGAGTAATAATACAGTTTATAATGCTACAGCAGCAGGTATAGTAAACAAAATTATACGAAAAGAAAAGGGGGGATACGAAATAACCATAGTGGATCCATCGGATGGACGTCAAGTGGTTGATATTATCCCTCCAGGGCCAGAACTTCTTGTTTCAGAGGGTGAATCTATCAAACTTGATCAACCATTAACAAGTAATCCTAATGTGGGTGGATTTAGTCAGGGAGATGCAGAAATAGTACTTCAAGATCCATTACGTGTCCAAGGACTTTTGTTCTTCTTGGCATCTGTTATTTTGGCACAAATCTTTTTGGTTCTTAAAAAGAAACAGTTTGAGAAGGTTCAATTATCTGAAATGAATTTCTAGATCCGAAAATTTTGCAACATCAAGTTAGTAAAAAGAACCGTATTTTTTCGGGGCATTATTAGTCTTCCTAGTCTTGGACACAAGAAAGGGATGAAGAAAATTCCCCTTCTTGTGTCCAAATAATAATGAGTCTTCATACCAGTTTCTCAAAGATTCCTATCCTTAGTTTCTATTTTTTCAGGTTTCTCATAATTTTTTTGGTACTTAGTACTTTATGTATAATGTATAATAAAGTAGTGGGCAAACAAAAAAGAGAGGTCATTTTATATTTTATAGAACTTAGTCAATGAACTTAGAAAGATAGATACTACCTAGGCCAGATGGTCGGAATTAAACAATTAAGTTCATTTTTCAAAACATCATCAGAAAAAACAAATGGGGTTTTAGGAAACATTGGAAAGGAAAAGGGGATCCATTTGTTTTGTTAATTATCTGAATAAAAGGTTTTGATTATTAAGAACTCACCAGGATCGTTCCCTTCGAATCAGACAAAGAAAGAAGGGGACTGGTGAGTTCTTACGC